AGAATTTAGAAAACCTGGAAGCAGAAATCGAGTCAACTCAAAATCATGGTATTCGTTCACGAAGAGCTAAACCTGTAGTAATTATTACTGATAATGAAATGCAAAATAATGATGAAAGAGATGAGGTGAATTTGATACGTTATTCACAACAATCGGATTTTCGTCGAGATATAATAAAAGGATCCATGCGTGCTCAAAGACGTAAAACGGTTACTTGGTGGCTGTTTCAAACAACTGTGCATTCACCACTTTTTTTGGACAGAATAGAGAATTTTTTTTCTTTTTATTTTGATATTGCCCGACGAATGGTGAATTTAATTTTTAGGAGTTGGATGGGTGTAGGCGCAGAATTCAAAATTTCAAATTTTGAAGAGAAAGAGGCGAAAGAAAAGGATAAAAAAAAAGGTGAAAATGAGCGTATAACAATAGCAGAAACTTGGGATATTGTTATATTTGCTCAAGCAATAAGGAGTTCTATGTTAATAACCCAATCAATTCTTAGAAAATATCTAGTACTTCCATCGTTGATAATAGCCAAAAATGTTGGGCGTATACTACTATTTCAATCCCCTGAGTGGCATGAGGATTTGGAAGATTGGAGTAGAGAAATGCATGTTAAATGCACCTATAACGGTGTTCAATTATCAGAAACGGAATTACCTAAAAATTGGTTAAACGACGGTATTCAGATAAAGATCATATTTCCTTTCTGTCTGAAACCGTGGCACAGATCTAAACTACAATTACATCCTAGAGATTCCATGAAAAAGAGAGGTAAAAAACACAATTTTTGTTTTTTAACAGTTTGGGGAATGGAAACTGAATTACCTTTTGGTTCCCCCCGACAACTCCCTTCTTTTTTTAAACCAATTTTTAAACAACTAGAAAAAAGACTTATAAAAATAAAAAAAAAATGTTTTCTAGGCCTAAAAAGCCTAAAAATTTTAACTGAAAGAACAAAATGGTTTCAAAAAGTATCAAAAGAAAAAACAAGATGGGTTATAAAAATAGTTCTATTTATAAAAAGAATAATGAAAGAACTAAAAAAAGTAAGCCTAAATCCAGTATTTGGATTGAAGGAAGTATATGAATCGAGTCAAAATATAAAAAATAAAAAATCACTAATAAGTAATCATATAAATCATGAATCGTCCATCCGAATTAGATCTGTGGATTGGACAAATTATTCACTAACAGAAAAAAAGATGAAAGATCTGTCTGATAAAACAAATATAATCAGAAATCAAATCGAAAAAATAACAAAAGATAAAAAAAGCATATTTATAACTACATATATAAACACTAGTCCTAACGAAACAAATTGTGATGCTAAAAGATTAGAATCTCCGAAAAATTTTTGGCAGATATTAAAAAGAAGAAGTGCTCGACTAATGCGCAAATGTCACTATTTTTTAAATTTTATTATTGAAGGAATATACAAAGATATCTTTTTACGTATCATTAATATTACCAGAATACATGTCAAAATTTTACTTCAATTAAAAAACAAAATAACGGGAAATTCCAATGATGAAACAAATAAAAAAGGAATTGATAAAACAAAACAAAAAAAAATTCTTTCAACTAAGTGGATTTCTAATATTAGTAATAAAAATTCGCATATTTTTTGTGAACTTTCTTCGTTGTCACAGGCATACGTATTTTACAAATTATCACAAGGCCAAGTTATCAACAAACATTACTTTAAATTTTTATTTCAATATCATGGAACAATTCCTTTTATTAAGGATAGAATCAAAAAAGATTTTTTTGGAACACAAGGAATATTTGATTATGAATCAAGGTATAAGAAACTTCGTGGTTTAAAAATGAATGAATGGAAAAGCTGGTTAATGGGTAATGATCACTATAAATACAATTTATCTCAGACTAGATGGTCCAGATTAGTACCGCAAAATTGGCGAAATAGAATCAATAAAAATTTTATGGTTCAAAATACAAACTCAACCCATTTTTATTCATATGAAAAAGACCGATTAATTCATTACAAAAAAGAAAACAATTATGCAGTAAATTCATTACCGAACCAAAAAGATAAATTAAAAAACTACAAATATGATCTTTTATCAAATAAATATATGAATTATGAAGATAAGAAAGGTTCATATATTTATGGGTCGCCACTACAAGTAAATGAGACAAAAAGGATTCCCTATAATTACAATATGTATAATCCTGACTTCTTTTATTTGCCAAAATATATCAATCTTGGTAACTATCTACGAGAAGATTCTATTATTGATAGGAATCAAAATTTGGATAGAAAATATTTTGATTGGAGAATGATTAATTTTTGTCTTAGAAAAAAGATCAATATTGAGGAATGGAGAAAGAGAGATATCGGGGTCAGTGCTAATCTTAATAAAAATACTAACACTCGGACTAATTATTATCAAATAATTGATAAAATGGATAAGAAAGCTTTTTTTAATCTCATGATTCCTAAACAAATCTGCCCAACCAAGCAAACAAAAATATCTTTTGACTGGATGGGAATGAATGAAGAAATCCTAAATTGTCCGATATCGAATCTAGAACTGTGGTTTTTACCAGAATTTGTGTTACTTTATAATACATATAAGATTCAACCGTGTATTATACCACTTCATTTACTTCTTTTAAAATTGAATAATATAAATAAAAACATTAGTAAAATTAGTAAAAATATCAACGAAAAGAAAAAAAAATATGGATTATATAATCAAAACAAATATCTTGATTTCGATTCTCTAATTCAAGAAGAAAAACAATATCCATTCCAAGTAGATCTTGGATCCGATCCATTGAACAAAAAAAAAAATGTTCAAGAAAATTATTTTGAATCATACATTCAAAAAAGCACAAATAAAAATAAATCTAAGATAGGAGCGGAACTAGATTTCTTCCTGAAAAGATCTTTTCTTGTTCAATTGAAATGGGCTAATGCTTTTAATCAAAAAATAATCAATAATATCAAGGTATATTGCCTACTCCTTAGATTGCGAAATCCAAAGGAAATTGCTATATCCTCTATTCAAAAGGACGAAATAAGTTTGGATGTAATGCTGATTCCGAGGTCTACAATTCTTACAAAATTGATAAAAAGGGGACTATTTCTTATTGAACCAGCTCGGCTATCCATAAAATGGGACGGACAATTTATCATGTACCAAACCCTAGCTATTTCACGGGTGCATAAGAGTAAGCACAAAACTCATCGAAGATACCAAGAAAAAATAAATGTTGATAAGAATGGTCTTAATGAATCCATTGCACGACATGAAAATGGGAATAGAGACGCAAATTTTTATGATTTTATTGTTCCTGAAAATTTTTTATCTCCTAGACGTCGTAGAGAATTAAGAATTCTTATTTGTTTAAATTCAAGAAATGCCAATGTTGGGGATAGAAATCCAGTATTTTGTAATGGGAACAATGTAAAGTACTGCGGTCAATTTTTTTATGAGGATAAGTATCCTGATGTAGATACAAATCGATTTTTTATTAATATTAAGTTCAAATTCTTTCTTTGGCCAAATTATCGATTCGAAGATTTTGCTTGTATGAATCGCTATTGGTTTGATACCAATAATGGTAGTCGTTTCGGTATGTCAAGGCTACATATGTATCCACGATTGATAATTAGTTGATGATACATTTACATTACATAGATCAAGCGGCATCTCTAACATGATATATGAACACAAACAAATATATACAGCCTTGTGTTGTTGTTATATTAAATTATGGTACATGATATTCTGACTTTGATCTTAGCAATTCTATCTAGAACTAGATAGAATCGTCAAAATCTTCTTATCTTAGGTGAAAATTCTTCTCTTTTGTGGATTAGACATTTTTTTTTATATCTGAATAAAATTGATAATCATTTTCAATTAAGTGAATTTGATAAAAAAAGAAGTATACGAATAAATCCAGATTCTTGTGTATAACAAAAAAATGACTGGCATTATTATTACTGATTAGTAAAATCTATATTTGTAATGTAAATAAAGAAAAAAGGACAAAGAATTTTTTGTTATGGTTAAAAATTTATTAATTTCAGTTATTTCGCACGAAGAAAAAAAAGAAAATAGGGGGTCTGTTGAATTTCAAGTATTCAGTTTCACCAATAAGATACGTAGACTTACTTCCCATTTGGAATTGCACAGAAAAGACTATTTATCTCAGAGAGGTCTACGTAAAATTCTGGGAAAACGTCAACGACTGCTGGCTTATTTGTTAAAGAAAAATAGAGTACGCTATAAAGAATTAATTAGTCAATTGGATATTAGGGAGCCAAAAACTCGTTAAGTTCATTTTTTTATATTCAAAATTTTAAATATAATGAATTTCATTTGGTTTTCAACAATTCTTGGAATAATGAATCGGGGAAAAAATATATGACTGTACCGACTACAAGAAAAGACCTCATGATAGTCAATATGGGTCCTCAACACCCATCAATGCACGGTGTTCTTCGACTCATCATTACTCTAGATGGAGAAAATGTTATTGACTGTGAACCCGTATTGGGTTATTTACACAGAGGGATGGAAAAAATTGCAGAAAATCGAACAATTATACAATATCTTCCTTATGTAACACGCTGGGATTATTTAGCTACTATGTTTACAGAGGCAATAACGGTAAATGGACCAGAACAGTTGGGAAATATCCAAGTACCAAAAAGGGCGAGCTATATTAGAGTAATTATGCTAGAACTGAGTCGTATAGCTTCTCATTTGTTATGGCTTGGCCCTTTTATGGCGGATATCGGTGCGCAGACCCCTTTCTTCTATATTTTCCGAGAGAGGGAATTAATATATGACCTATTCGAATCTTCCACAGGTATGCGAATGATGCATAATTATTTCCGTATCGGAGGGGTGGCTGCTGATCTACCTTATGGCTGGGTAGATAAATGCTTAGATTTCTGTGATTATTTTTTAACAGGGGTTACTGAATATCAAAAGCTTATTACACGTAATCCCATTTTTTTGGAACGCGTTGAAGGAGTGGGTATTATTAGTGGAGAGGAAGCAATAAATTGGGGTTTATCGGGACCAATGCTACGAGCTTCTGGAATTCCGTGGGATCTTCGTAAAATTGATCATTATGAGTCTTACGATGAATTTGATTGGGAAGTACAATGGCAAAAAGAGGGAGATTCACTAGCCCGTTATTTAGTCCGAATCGGTGAAATGGTGGAATCCATCAAAATTATTCAACAAGCCCTGGAAGGAATTCCCGGAGGGCCCTATGAAAATTTAGAGGTACGGCGCTTTGATAAAACAAAGGATTCTGAATGGAATGATTTTGATTATCGATTCATTAGTAAGAAACCTTCGCCCACTTTTGAATTGTCTAAGCAAGAGCTTTATGTGAGAGTAGAAGCCCCCAAGGGGGAATTGGGAATTTTTCTGATAGGAGATCAGAGTGTTTTTCCCTGGAGATGGAAAATTCGTTCACCTGGTTTTATCAATTTGCAAATTCTTCCTCAACTAGTTAAAAAAACGAAATTGGCCGATATTATGACAATACTAGGTAGTATAGATATTATTATGGGAGAAGTTGATCGTTGAAATGATAATTGATACAATAAAAGTACAAGCTATCAATTTTTTTTCCAGATCGGAATCCTTAAAAGACGTTTATGGGCTCATATGGTTACTTATTCCTATTTTTACTCCTGTATTTGGAATCATAATAGGGGTACTGGTAATTGTGTGGTTAGAAAGACAAATATCTGCGGGAGTACAACAACGCATTGGACCTGAATACGCGGGTCCTTTTGGAATTCTTCAAGCTCTAGCGGATGGTACCAAACTACTTTTCAAAGAAGATCTTCTCCCATCTAGAGGAGATATTAGTTTATTCAGTATCGGGCCGTCTATTGCGGTCATATCCATTTTACTAAGTTATTCAGTAATTCCCTTTGGTTACCACCTTGTTTTAGCGGATCTCAGTATAGGGGTTTTTTTATGGATTGCCATTTCTAGTATTGCGCCTATCGGACTTCTTATGTCAGGATACGGGTCAAATAATAAATATTCCTTTTTAGGTGGTCTACGAGCTGCTGCTCAATCAATTAGTTATGAAATACCATTAACTCTATGTGTGTTATCAATATCTCTACGTGCGATTCGTTAGGACATGTACTTTTTTACTTTACTTTTTTCATTTTCGTTCTAGGAAAAAAGTTGAATTATTGAATATTGAATAAATATCTTCATTCTTTTATTCATCATTCGGGGCGATGAACTAAACCAGATAGTTATATGAGTGAAATAAAACAGCTTCTAAATTGGCAGTAAAAAAATTGAGTCTCATTCCCTAGGTACAAGAGTTAAGCGGACGTAAATATAATACAGTAGAAACGGGGTGCCCCAAGATTGGTTGATTAGCCATCATATCAGAATTTGAAGCGGGTACAAAAGATCAATTATATGGTATGGAGTTTTTTTATTCTTATATTATACGTATTAACATATTGGGGATCGAAGAAATATGAGTGGACGGCTAGGAATACTAAGGTACACAAAGGATTAGTAATGGTGATAATGTAAGTAAATTATCCAAGGGGTTATTTCCGCATAGCATAACATAAAAGGAATTCTGATGGGGCTTTAAGTTGGTAGAAATGATCAAGCAGTACCTCCCCAAGATCCCGATCCAGAGTATGCCCCTACCCACTGATTAAACCAATTACTATCAGGAACGAAGTAATCCTTTATTTTATTATAGAGATCAAATTCTTATCATGATGATGATTCATGAACTAATGTTTAATTCTTATTCGTAATCGCAAGAAATGCGTCGAAATATCTATTGATACAACGAGTATTATATATATTTTTTTATTGAAGTGTTAAGTTTAACAAAAAGATTACTGAACAAAAAACGAAATTCTAAAACTAAAGGATGAGATCAATTCAGAAGCACTTTTTTATTATAGCAGACAGAATTGCATTGGTCTAATTTTTGACTCTCCTATATATTTTTATTCTCCTATAAGATAAGACACCTATATCGAGATAATATTGAACCAGTCCTAAAATTTATTTGTGGCCATCGAGGAGCCGTATGAAGCTTAAGTCTCATGTACGGTTTTGCAATAGCGATGGAAATGATGATGTTATCATCGACTATGATTATCTAACAGTTCAAGTACAGTTGATATAGTTGAGGCGCAGTCAAAATATGGTTTTTGGGGTTGGAATCTGTGGCGCCAACCTATAGGGTTTACTGTTTTTATAATTTCTTCCCTAGCCGAGTGCGAGAGATTACCTTTTGATTTACCAGAAGCAGAAGAAGAGTTAGTAGCAGGTTATCAAACTGAATATTCAGGTATAAAATTTGGTTTATTTTACATTGCTTCCTATCTAAATCTACTAGTTTCTTCATTATTTGTAACAGTTCTTTACTTGGGCGGCTGGAATCTTGCTATTCCGTACATATTAATTCCTAAGTTTTTTGGAATAAATGAAATAGGTGGAGTCTTTGTAACAACAATTGGTATCTTTATTACATTAGCTAAAGCTTATTTGTTCCTGTTCATTCCTATCACAACAAGATGGACTTTACCTAGGCTGAGAATGGACCAACTATTAAATCTTGGGTGGAAATTTCTTTTACCTATTTCTTTAGGTAATCTATTATTGACAACTTCTTCCCAACTTTTTTCATTGTAACGGGATATTAAAAATTAATAACTTCTCTCAAACAAGAGAAAGAAACATCAAATTATTCATCGATACTCAAGATATGTTCCCCATGGTAACCGGGTTCATGAATTATGGCCAACAAACAGTAAGGGCTGCAAGGTATATTGGTCAAAGTTTTATGATTACCCTATCTCATGCTAATCGTTTACCTGTAACTATTCAATATCCTTATGAAAAATTGATCACATCAGAGCGTTTCCGCGGTCGAATCCACTTTGAATTTGATAAATGTATTGCTTGTGAAGTATGTGTTCGGGTATGCCCTATAGATCTCCCCGTTGTTGATTGGAAATTGGAAACTGATATTCGAAAGAAACGATTGCTTAATTACAGTATTGATTTCGGAATCTGTATTTTTTGTGGTAACTGTATTGAGTATTGTCCAACGAATTGTTTATCAATGACTGAAGAATATGAACTTTCTACTTATGATCGTCACGAGTTGAATTATAATCAAATTGCTTTGGGTCGGTTGCCAATGTCAGTAATTGGCGATTCCACAATTAGAACAGTTATGAATTCGACTCAAATCAAAAAAGGTACGGCTAAACCACTCGATTCAAGAACAATTACCAATTATTAAGATTATGTTTTGATTGAAAGTCGCGAAGCTTATTTCATTTTATTTTGCTTAGACAATAACTAAAAATCCTGAAAAGGGTGAGAGTAATGATTTTTATATATACATAAAAAAATATTCCTTTATTCTCTGTATATTAAAATACTACATTACATAATGTAGTCTATTAGATAGAGTATATATAGATGATATCTATGATTCTATATATATATATGATATCTATATATATCATAGATATGATTATAATAAATATAAAAAAAAATAAGGTAACCTCGTTTTTCTGGTTTGTTCAATAAGGTTATGAAAAATTTCTACTTAATTTATTTTTTATTTTACATAGAATGGATTTGTCTGGACCAATACATGATTTTCTTTTAGTTTTTTTGGGATTGGGCCTTATAGTGGGAAGTCTAGGAGTAGTATTACTTATGAATCCTATTTTTTCTGCCTTTTCGTTGGGATTGGTTCTTGTTTGTACATCCTTATTCCATATTCCATCGAACTCACATTTTGTAGCTGCTGCACAGCTTCTTATTTATGTGGGAGCAATAAATGTATTAATTGTATTTGCCGTGATGTTTATGAATGGTTCAGAATATTACAAAGATTTTTATCTTTGGACTGTTGGAGATGGAGTCACTTCACTGGTTTGTACAAGTATTTTTTTTTCATTAATTACTACTATCCTAGATACGTCATGGTACGGTATTATTTGGACTACAAGGTCAAACCAGATTATAGAGCAGGACTTGATAAATAATGGTCAACAAATTGGGATTCATTTATCAACCGATTTTTTTCTTCCATTTGAACTTATTTCGATAATTCTTTTAGTTGCCTTGATAGGTGCAATTACTATGGCTCGTCAGTACTAAATATTTCGAAATAAACAAAAAATACTAATATTAGTATTATATTCATTAAATTTATTATTACTTACATAGCTTACATAGACTTGTTCTTTTCTTTAAACTCTTTTTTTTTTTGTTCATATTGAAATGAATCGATATTGATGAGGAGTTGTTCAATGATGCTCGAACATGTACTTGTTTTGAGTGCCTATTTATTATCCATTGGCATCTATGGATTAATTACAAGTCGAAATATGGTTCGAGCGCTTATTTGTCTTGAGCTTATACTGAATGCAGTTAATATGAATTTCGTGACATTTTCAGATTTTTTTGATAGTCGCCAATTAAAAGGGGACATTTTCTCGATTTTTGTTATAGCAATTGCAGCCGCTGAAGCAGCTATTGGATTAGCTATTGTTTCATCAATTCATCGTAACAGAAAATCAATTCGTATCAATCAATCGAATTTGTTGAATAAATGAATAGGGGTATATAAATAAAAATATTGAATATCTTTCAATAAAAAAATAGGAAATAGGTATGTGCAGCATATAGTGTTGTTTGATAAAATGTAATAAATCAAAGTATCTTGGCTTTCTTTCATGAGCAGATCCAGAAGTAGATTGATTCTGGTAAATCTACTAAATCATTGATTCATCTGGTGTCTACAATATTTAATTCATTTAATACTACTAGATCGAAATTTTATGATGTTAAAAAAAATTATAGATCCAATGTCACATTCAGTAAAGATTTATGATACATGTATAGGGTGTACTCAATGTGTACGAGCCTGCCCCACGGATGTATTAGAGATGATACCCTGGGACGGGTGTAAAGCTAAACAAATTGCTTCTGCTCCAAGAACAGAAGACTGTGTAGGTTGTAAAAGGTGTGAATCCGCTTGCCCAACCGATTTCTTAAGTGTCCGGGTTTATTTATGGCACGAGACAACTCGTAGCATGGGTCTAGCTTATTGATACGTTCGATAAACTTCCAAAAATTCCACTTGAATCCATCATTTTTATCTTTACCGACAAAACCCGTACTCGAGAAAATAAATAATTTATATATAAAATATAAATTATTTATTTTCTCGAGTACGGGTTTTCGGATCAAAGTCAAAGTAAGTGTATCTTGTTTTTACTACGAATGATTTTCCTTGGTTAACTATAATTGTCGTTTTGCCGATATTCGCGGGTACTTTCATTTTCTTTTTACCTCATAGAGGAAATAAGGTTATTAGGTGGTATACTATTTGTATATGCCTATTAGAACTACTTCTAACGGCCTATGTATTCTGTTATCATTTCCAATTGTATGATCCATTAATCCAATTGGAACAAGATTATAAATGGATTAATTTTTTTGATTTTCATTGGAGACTGGGAATTGATGGGCTTTCCATAGGACCCATTTTACTCACGGGATTCATTACTACTTTAGCGACTTTAGCGGCTTGGCCAGTTACTCGAAATTCAAAATTGTTCCATTTCCTTATGTTAGCAATGTACAGTGGTCAAATAGGATCATTTTCTTCTCGAGATCTTTTACTTTTTTTTATTATGTGGGAGTTAGAATTAATTCCTGTATACCTACTTTTATCCATGTGGGGAGGTAAGAAACGTTTGTACTCAGCTACAAAGTTTATTTTGTACACCGCGGGGGGTTCCATTTTTCTCTTAATGGGAGTTCTAGGTATGAGTTTATATGGTTCCAATGAACCAACATTAAATTTTGAAACATCAGCCAATCAGCCCTATCCTGTGGCATTGGAAATACTATTCTATTTTGGATTTCTTATTGCTTATGCTATCAAATTGCCTATTATACCCCTACATACATGGTTACCAGATACCCATGGAGAAGCCCATTACAGTACATGTATGCTTTTAGCTGGAATCTTATTAAAAATGGGAGCATATGGATTGGTTCGTATCAATATGGAATTATTACCCCATGCTCATTCTATATTTTCTCCCTGGTTGATGATAGTAGGTGCAATTCAAATAATCTATGCAGCTTCAGTATCTTCTGGGCAGCGCAATTTAAAAAAAAGAATTGCCTATTCCTCTGTATCTCATATGGGTTTCATAATTATAGGAATTAGTTCCATAACAGATACAGGACTCAATGGGGCCCTTTTACAAATGATCTCTCATGGATTTATCGGTGCTGCACTTTTTTTCTTGGCAGGAACGAGTTACGATAGAACTCGTCTTGTTTATCTCGACGAAATGGGAGGAATAACTATTCCAATGCCAAAAATATTTACAATGTTCAGTAGCTTTTCGCTAGCTTCTCTTGCATTGCCTGGAATGAGTGGTTTTGTTGCAGAATTGGTAGTATTTTTTGGACTAATTATGAGCCAAAAATTTCTTTTAATGCCAAAAATACTAATTACTTTTTTAACGGCAATTGGAATGATATTAACTCCTATTTATTCATTATCCATGTTACGTCAGATGTTCTATGGATACAAGCAATTTAATTCTAAAAATTCTTATTTTTTGGATTCTGGGCCGCGAGAATTATTTCTTTCAATCTGTATCTTTCTACCCGTAATAGGTATTGGTATTTATCCGGATTTCGTTCTCTCACTATCAATTGACAAGGTAGAAGCTATTATATCTAATTATTTTTATAGATAGTTTTTTTTATAAAAATTTATAAAAAAGTTCAAAAAATGAATTCACTAAAACTGAAATTGTAATCAAAAATTTTTGTAGTTTTTGAAAATCATTTGAATCATTACTTGACTTGATTCAAATGATTTTCAAAAACTCGTACAAATCTATGCTTATACTATTCCTATGTGTTGTATATTCTATTCGTAACTGCTTTTATTCAATTAAATGTTAATGCGAATGAACCATAACTATGCAGCCCTATTCCTAATAGATTTACTCCAAAATAGCATATCCAAATTATAAAAAATCCTATAGAAGCCACAATTGCAGAATTTGAGCCTTGAAAATTTTCATTTGTTCTAGTATGTAAATAAATTGCAAATATTGTCCAAGTAATAAATGCCCAAGTTTCTTTTGGGTCCCAATTCCAATAGGATCCCCACGCTTCATTAGCCCATACTGCTCCCGAAAGAATACCTATGGTTAAAAATAGAAAACCAAGACTAATGACACGAGAACTCCAACAATCCAATTGCTGAATTAATTGATACCTGTGATAATTTCTAAACGAAAATAAGGAATTGTTTTGTAAAACATGGCTCATTTCATTCCCGTATTGAATTTCGCCAAATGAAAAAGTATTTTTATTTTTTCGAAATGTAATGACTAGAAGAGCCACTGATAATAATGATCCGAAGAGAAGAGATGCATAGCTCAATACCATCATACTTACATGCATCATTAACCACTGTGATTGTAGAGCAGGTACTAATATTATGGATTGGTGCATTTCAGTTAAAAGACCTGAAGTGGCAAATCCTTGAGTAAAAATAGCACTGGGTGCAGTTATTGCACTTAGATAATTTTTATGTTTCCTAAAATAAGGAAGCATATGAATAATGGATAAACTCCATGAAAGGAACATTAATGATTCATATAAATCACTTAAGGGTAAATGCCCCGAATAAATCCAACGAATAACTAATAATCCTGTTATACATAAAAAAGCGGCTACCATTCCTTTTTCAGACGAATCATATAATCCTACGATTTCGTGGACTAATAAGTTAATAAAATAAATCGTGAGTACAATTGAAACAATCGACAAAGAGATGTGAGTTAATATATGTTCTAAAGTCAAAAATATCATAAAAAATCCTAAAAAGGATATCCTCCAACAATAGAATGGAGATCGGGAATTAGATTCTCCATTATAGGCATTATTATAGTATTTATTTTACTAGTATTTCTTTTTTAGAAATATGCCGCCACTCGGACTCGAACCGAGATGCTCTAGCACTGCTTCCTAAGAGCAGCGTGTCTACCGATTTCACCATAGCGGCTTGCTCGAAATCATAATAGCCCATTCATTTTTAATCGTCGAGATTGGAGGAGGCAATTCAATGCAATATTTATTTTGCAAAAAGATTAAAAATATCCTTTAAATTACTATTTAAACGTTCAATAATTATTATCTTACTTAATTATAGTGTGGAGTGGGGCGATTGTTGTTAGTTTTAAAACCGCACGACAAACCATTCAGTGTGGTTTAAGTCTTTTCATATCTTGATTTTTTTTTTGCTCCGTTCTAAATATACTAAATATACTAAATATATATATATTTAAGAGCTGGTGAATCGGAAACAATAAAAAAAAAAAAAAAATTATTTTTTATGGAACATATGTATCAATATGCGTGGATCATCCCTTTTGTCCCCCTTCCGGTTCCTATATCAATAGGGGTAGGCCTTTTACTTGCCCCGACGGCAACAAAAAATATTCGTCGTATATGGGCTTTTCCTAGTGTTTTATTACTAAGTATCGTTATGATTTTTTCTGCCAATCTGTCTATTCAGCAAATTAATGGTAGTCCAATCTACCAATATGTATGGTCTTGGACCCTAAATAATGATTTTTATTTAGATTTAGGCCACTTAATAGATCCGCTTACTTCCATTATGTTAATATTAATTACTACTGTTGGAATAATGGTTCTTATTTATAGTGACAATTATATGTCTTACGATCAAGGCTATTTGAAATTTTTTGCTTATATGAGTTTTTTTAACGCGTCAATGCTGGGATTAGTTACTAGTTCAAATTTGATACAAATTTATATTTTTTGGGAATTAGTTGGAATGTGTTCGTATCTATTAATAGGTTTTTGGTTCACACGACCCCTTGCGGCAACTGCTTGTCAAAAAGCGTTTGTAACTAATCGTGTAGGGGATTTTTGTTTATTTTTAGGAATCTTAGGTCTTTATTGGATAACGGGGAGTTTTGAATTTCGTGATTTGTTTGAAATAGCCACTAATTTGATTGATAATAATGGGACCAATTCTTTATTTCTTACTTTGTGTGCTTCCCTATTATTTGTTGGTGCGGTTGCTAAGTCTGCTCAATTCCCTCTTCATGTATGGTTACCTGATGCCATGGAAGGCCCTACTCCTATTTCGGCTCTTATACATGCTGCTACTATGGTAGCAGCAGGAATTTTTCTTGTAGCTCGACTTTTTCCTCTTTTTACAGTCATACCTCACATAATGAATATAATTTCTTTGGTAGGTATAATAACAATACTATTAGGAGCTACTTTAGCTCTTGCTCAAAGAGACATTAAAAGAAGTCTAGCCTATTCGACAATGTCGCAATTGGGATATATTATGTTAGCTTTAGGTATGGGATCTTATCGAGCTGCTTTATTTCATTTGATCACTCATGCCTATTCGAAAGCATTATTGTTTTTAGGATCTGGATCCATTATTCATTCAATGGAAACTATTGTTGGGTATTCCCCAGATAAAAGCCAGAATATGGTTCTTATGGGTGGTTTAACAAAATATGCCCCAATTACAAAAATTTCATTTTTATTAGGCACGCTTTCTCTTTGTGGTATTCCACCTCTTGCTTGTTTTTGGTCCAAAGACGAAATTATTAATGATAGTTGGTTGTATTCACCTATTTTTGCAATAATAGCTTGTTTCACAGCAGGATTAACTGCATTTTATATGTTTCGGATGTATTTACTTACTTTTGAGGGTCATTTAAATATTAATTGTCAAAATTATAGTGGTCAAAAAAATAATGTGTTCTATTCAATATCGATCTGGGGCAAAAAAGGCCAAAAAGTTTTTAAAAATAATTTGATTTTATCAACAATGAATCATATGAATCATAATCAAAGAATTTCTTTTTTTTCGAAAAAATCATATCCTATTGTTGGTAATGTAGTAACCAATATGATAGGGCCTCTTATTACTATTAATAATTTTTCAAAAAAAAGAAATTCCACATATCCTTATGAATCGGACAATACTATGTTATTACCACTTATTATATTGGTCTTATTTACTTTGTTTGTTGGATCCATAGGAATTCCTTTTGGTCAAGGAATAATTCATTTAGATATATTATCTAGATGGTTAACTCCCTCAATAAACTTTTTACATACAAATTCTGATTTTGATTGGAATGAGTTTGTTATAAATGCTATTTTTTCAGTTAGTATAGCTTTTTTCGGAATATTTATAGCGTTTCTTTTCTATGGACCTGTTTATTCCTATTTTAATAATTTGAACTTAATAAATTTATCTGTTCAAATAGGTCCTAGGAGAATTATCTGGGACAAAATAATAAATATTATATATAATTGGTCATATAATCGTGGTTATATAGACGCTGCTTATACAAAAACTTTAACTACAGGTATAAGAGGGCTGGCGGAACTTATTTATGTTTTTGATAAACAAGTAATTGATGGCATTACGAATGGTGTTGGTATTATCAATTTATTTTTATCAGAAATTATAAAATATATGGGCGGAGGAAGAATCTCTTCTTATCTCTTCTTTTACATATTTTATGTATCTATTTTTATTTTATTTTTTAATTGATAAGTTCATTGATAAGTTATTTTTTTTTTATTTTTATAAGTCTTTTTTCTAGTTGTTTAAAAATTGGTTTAAAAAAAGAAGGGAGTTGTCGGGGGGAACCAAAAGGTAATTCAGTTTCCATTCCCCAAACTGTTAAAAAACAAAAATTGTGTTTTTTACCTCTCTTTTTCATGGAATCTCTAGGATGTAATTGTAGTTTAGATCTGTGCCACGGTTTCAGACAGAAAGGAAATATGATCTTTATCTGAATACCGTCGTTTAACCAATTTTTAGGTAATTCCGTTTCTGATAATTGAACACCGTTATAGGTGCATTTAACATGCATTTCTCTACTCCAATCTTCCAAATCCTCATGCCACTCAGGGGATTGAAATAGTAGTATACGCCCAACATTTTTGGCTATTATCAACGATGGAAGTACTAGATATTTTCTAAGAATTGATTGGGTTATTAACATAGAACTCCTTATTGCTTGAGCAAATATAACAATATCCCAAGTTTCTGCTATTGTTATACGCTCATTTTCACCTTTTTTTTTATCCTTTTCTTTCGCCTCTTTCTCTTCAAAATTTGAAATTTTGAATTCTGCGCCTACACCCATCCAACTCCTAAAAATTAAATTCACCATTCGTCGGGCAATATCAAAATAAAAAGAAAAAAAATTCTCTATTCTGTCCAAAAAAAGTGGTGAATGCACAGTTGTTTGAAACAGCCACCAAGTAACCGTTTTACGTCTTTGAGCACGCATGGATCCTTTTATTATATCTCGACGAAAATCCGATTGTTGTGAATAACGTATCAAATTCACCTCATCTCTTTCATCATTATTTTGCATTTCATTATCAGTAATAATTACTACAGGTTTAGCTCTTCGTGAACGAATACCATGATTTTGAGTTGACTCGATTTCTGCTTCCAGGTTTTCTAAATTCTCAATCAATTTGTATGACCACCGAGGGACCTTTTTATTTATTTTGATTCCAGTCGTTTTTTTTCTAATTATTTGATCCTTATAATATATTTTATATGTTTTAATTGTATCGAATACATATTTAGATTGATTTTTTGAATAAATCCTTCCTTTTTCTGAAAATAAAACGAAAAAAAGTAGTTTAAAATTAGGAATTGATTCCTCATCAAATTTACTTATTGACATTAATAAGTGGCCAATGTCTTTCAATAATGACTTTCCATAAAAAGTATTTTTTTTGTTTTCAAAAATTTTTAATTCTCGGTAATCAGTAGTAAAGGCAGTAGGAAGAGGAAGGCTTAGAATATCATGAAATTTATTTACCCAAAGAGTTTCTATAGAATCTTCTATCGAGTTTATTAAATACTCGTTCATGTTTGAACCTGAATCAAATTCTTTGATTGTTCCACTTCCACGATGAGTTCCATTCATTAGAGGATCATATATTTTAGGTAAGCATTCTTGTTCAGTCTCATCATTGCACAATCTAGTTCTTTTTTCGAGTACATCCATAGCAAGAGACCCCTTGTCTAGAGCTTCAATTCGATTGATAAGTTCATTGATGAGGTTGTTTCGTTTTTGTTCATTGGTATAAAACCAATGATTATACAGTTCTGCTGGGGATAGCTTTTCTGTCGTGCACAAAAGCATCTTCTGTTGTATCATTTCAAAAAACGTTGACAAACTGGGCGGATATGTAAAAGATATTCTTTGTTTTCCATCACTTGGGCATGTATAAAAAAAATGTTGTGACATTTCAGTTCTTACAGCGTTTTCAAATAGATCATTTTTTATATAGCGCAATGGACGATTCCATCGTTTATAGTCGAAAAGGTGAGTCAGAAGAGG